CGTTCAGCTTTCGCCTAGCATGTCGGTGTGCAGGTATCCCAGGTTTGAGTATCAGACAAGTGCATGGCTTATTGTGACGTGAGCCGTTATTAAAACATTATCAAATTCAGGGCTTGCATCTCATTTTTAGGCTTTAGATGGAGGAGGAGCTTTCATTTCACAAGCAAGTCAGCCGCCCGCATGACGATTCACAGTGAAGCAGAGCATTTCGAGTGGAATTGATGATTTGAAAAAAGTATACTACAATATATATACTACAAGACATAAACTACAAAACAAGATGGACAAAGCAAAGTCCTAACATATTCGGACTCAGGAGGCCTCTGCATCAAGCGGATTTTCTTGATATCTCCACCTCACCGGCCAGGTTGCCGCTAAGAGAAAGATTCTCAACAAAGCTAGGAAAAAGTGAATCCCATTTGTTTGAGTCGAATAGAGAAATCATCCGAATTATAGAGCTGCGAGGGATCACTTGTCAGTTTTTTTTATTAAACGCGAAATCAACATCTTATTCTGGTGGGAAACCCGGGAAAAGTTCTTTGCCGTCTTACTGACCTTTCCTTTCGCCTTTTTTAGCACGTCAATGAAATTCAGAAATTGGCTACCATGCTATAATACTATTTAGAGTTTCATAGTTCCCCTTTTGTCGAGTAGGCAAGCCCTTTCTTTTTATTTAAATATGGATAATTTCTTTGATATGTCGATTTTCAAATGTCCTACTACCTATAACATTTTTCACTGCTACGACTGCCTTGGCCAGATAAGTCAGTCAGTTGATTCATGGGAATATCCACAGCCCTGGAACATTAAGAAAATAAATGCTTTCTATTATTTGACTACCTTTATGCTACCTTTACCTTTTTTTGCGTTTTATATATATTTCCAGAAAAAAGTGTCGGGGCTTCCATCAATCTTATTAAAGACATACCGGAAAAAGCTATCAATTAGTACACTGAGCTTGCTTCATCGTCCATTGGAGGGCGTCGGAACTCTGTTCCACCGTGATTAGAGAGAGGGTGAACAATACCCCCCGTTTTGGTTTCAAAAGCGAATTACTTCTTTCAACAGTCTCCTACAAAACTTCGACCCTCGTCGAGACTGAGGAGATTTCTAGTAGTGACACTCATATAAGTCACACGACCTCTAGTTGTCCAGTGAGTCTCCAGTGAGTCTAGAGAGTGAGGAATGAGATCAATCGACAGTCGTTGTTAGCTTGGCAGTCGTGACCGTGAGTTGTGAGCTATGAGTGAGGAAAGTGGGGAGTTCATCCCTTTAGCGGGAAGCTCTGTTTGAGTCGAAGGGAGATTCGACAAACTGTCAGGATATCATATGCTATGGACTAAGAGAAAGAACAACCCGATCCTTCATTCATCATCGAGGTCCTTTCTTTGATGCCTACAGAGCGAGGAAAAGATCGAATGTCTTCATCCAAAAAAGCATCGGTCCGACGCGCTCCACAGCAAAGAGAATCGAACTGCCCACACAGAAATTTCTTTCATTTTAATAGTAAGAAGCGAACCACACGTTCTAATGACTTGATCAGAGCACAGCCTAAAGAGTTCTCGAGCCATAGAAAGAGATTTTTCAGGCGAGATAGGTCCACCAGGGATATTGAATATGTTTGGAAATCGGTGCAAAACAAAACGAGATAGGAATCGACCCCCTTGGTTTAAAGCGGGAGGAGTCCTATAGTTTCATAAGCTTGTTGAACCAAGCATAGTCGGAGCAAAAGTGATCGAAAGTCAACATCACATCGCTCGATCCACACCCTTTGCCCTAAGATATCTAGTTAGCTTCCAAATCGTGAGCATCTAAGATTGGGTGGAAATGGGAATTAAGAAATTGGGTATTGCACTAGTCGCTGAAAGCATCACGCAGGAACTAGCTCACTTTAAAGCAAATACCAATATATATAAAAATGAGATACTTTCTTAAAAAAAACAATATACAAAATGTCTCAAAGTTATTGAAATTGAGAGCTCAAAATATATAATAGCCTAATTCCTCTAAAAAAAAGTCAAATCTTCGCAAGGGCCTTATTGGACAGACGCTTTGATGCAACACAACAAGGATTGAGCGAAAAAGGATCAAAAGAGATCCCGAGCGAACAAATACCAATATATCAAAGTCGCTAGCTGCTCATCTCTAATCTCTAAGGAAGATATAGTAAACAGGAAGGGAGGAAGTGATTCATCAGACTCCAGTCAAGTGAAGCCCTCAATCTCAGGTCAGGACGAAAAACACGTCGACAAAGTCAGTACTTCGACGATCGACCTCATAGTGTGAAAGATGATGAAAGTGAAAGACGCCACTTCCACAGTCTGAAAAAGAAAAGGATTTCGTATCCACAACACAATCTGCAGTTTAGAGAAGCCTTACTTAAAAAACACTAGCTGCATTACGAGATCAAAATCCTGGTTCATCAGATACATTTCAAGGAGAAGGAGATGAAAGGAGAGGGCGAAGCCAATCTCACTTGAGAAGACAAAGCAGCCTGATCGAAAGAAAGATTAGAGGAAAATGACTTAATTAAGAATATATACAATGCAAAAGGAGGTACCATAGCAGCAAACAGAGCTGGGGACCCAGCACATTCGCAAAGCAAAACACTCGCTGGACGGACATCGACGAGCCAGCCAGTTTTTCACTAAATAGGCATGTCGATTCTGAGATCATAGGAGACGGGCAGCACTCCAGTGGTCAAATCCGAGGCGAACAGAGAAAGGAGGCTCTCTCAGCATAGCGAGCCATTTCTATACATCAATCCTTGCTGTCTATGAGAAAAAGTCAGATTAGCGGGATTTTTGCCTTCTTTTTTGACACCCTAGATTATTAGCTTCTTCTGGGGTAGATAGAGGAAGAGAAGATTTCGTCGAATGCTCTCGGGCATTGATTGAGGTAGTCGACATATAATGCGTCGACGTCGGAGATTTCTTGGTATTGTATTCATATACATCGAGAAAATCGGAGAAGTAGCCCATTCTTCATCTACGCAAAGATGAATTACTGCTTATTCGACCGGCCGAATCAATCTACTCGGAGAAGGATAAGGCAAGTCTTTTTTCATTAGGGGGAAAGGAAGACCTCTTCCCTTTTATCCAATCCTAAAAGCCTTTGGAAAAATAGCGATTCACATCCAAACTCGGTTTTTCCTCTCTAACTGGATGTAATACAAGTCGTTTTTCGAAGCACGTTCTAGAGGCTACGAAATTAGGCTATTCTTTCCATCGACCCTACCTAGACACGGAGCCAATCCCCCCTTCGCCACGCTCCTTTGACCGAGGCTGTTCCTTAGCGATCTGAAGCAAGGTATTCTGTAGGAGCAAAAGCATCTTCTACCGCGTTATTCAAACCCCGGGAGAGAGAACTCCTAAACGGATGCTTTCAGCCTAATTGAAGTTCCAATTTCATAATTTAATTAAGTACGAAACGGAGATAGAGGTACGGAAAGGTCAGGTAAGACTACAGTCACTAGACCTACTTCAGCCAATGCTCCTGCCACTGATCTCAAACTATTTGATGAATGCGGCCCTCCTACATACATTAGAGTCCGAACCCGTTTTTCATACTATTATATATAAATCTCGGCGGGAGGAAGAGAAAGAAATCCCCCCCGCCTCGATGATATCGTGGTATACAGCCTAACTAAAGACCGACGGCCTCATCGAGAAGTTGATTATCTCCAACCTCTAAATCCCTTTTTTGTCGGAGAAGAGAAAGGCTCCCGGTGATTTAGCAAGTCGAGCTTGGATCAAGAGATTCTCAGCAGTGAAAACCCAAAGAGTGATGGTAACTCCGCCTTAGCTACCGGACTGCAACGGATCTTTCCTCATAGATAGATGCCAGCTACACACAAACTTCCCTATCTCCTGTTCTCTTATCCCTCTGTAATTACCGGGCGGGCCGTTGTTAAGGAAGAGAAAGAAGTGGGGCAAGTTGAAGCTTATTTGCTAAAATCTCAAAAGCAGGTCACTTATATATCTTATCAATCTCGACGCAGTGGAATTGACTTGCTTTGACTGTCGAAGAAAGGAGAGGGGGTGAGGGGGAGTAAGCAACTCCGGGAACAGCACTAGGGAAGTCGGAAGCTGCATTCGAGGCGGATCCAGGTGGAGCTGAACCAAGGGAGGGCGGGGGGTGGGTTCATCTGATTTATGAGAAATATGAGATGGAAGGTGCTTTTTTTTATCTTCATCTCTGCATTTTTTTATTGAGAGTGTAATTTGCTTTGGCTTATGGCTCCGTCCCTCAAAATGTGGCGATCACACCTTCTTCTCGTAAGAGCCAGTCAAAATAGCGGTGAGAAAGAGAATTCGCTGAAACCCTCGCCTAGCTACTACTTTTTTCTCTCAACAGCTATCGCCTCCTCTCGCTTCATCCGGCAGCAAAAACCCTTGGTTGGAGCAGCTCACACTTTTTCCCCTACTGGGAAGAAGCGGTAGTGCACCGGCTATAAACAATTGGAGAACCCTACTCGCCTTTGATTGAAAATCATCAGAGTTTGCGTTTTCTTTAGCCTTCCAATCCAGATATGTTTTCCTCGAAAGCCTCGATCGGATGCCCCCTTGCCTGCTGTCAGCTCAGGTAGCACCTTCCCCACTGCTCGAACCACCGCGGCCTATTCCCTTTGGCTATATAATCGTCGATTTAATTGAGTAACATTTCTTTGCGGCTAGCTAACTTGCGATTTCTTTCTTAGTTCACAAAAGTTTGTTCAAATAAATGGCTATGAAGAAAACAGCTCGATCATCAAAGAAAAAAAGCGAAGACGAGGCCAGATTTGAGAGAAGAAAGGCTAGAGCGCGGTGTCTCAACTCAGGAGAGGGAGGATGAACTCTGTTCCACCGTGATTAGAGAGAGGGATCACCTTATTCACTTTCTCGTCTGTAGAATTCGAAGACTTAACGAGAGAGGGAAAGGATGAAGAAAATGTTAAGTAACAGCTATTGCTAAGATAATAATGAAGCTAAATCCAGAGGTTTTGATTAATTCTTATTACAGGTTTGTCTTGTTTTGTACATAACCGGTACTGGAAATGACGAAAAAGGATGACTACCCCCTTCCCAGTATTATTTAGAGGAGCAAGCAATAGAGTGAGGTGAAAGGTCGGCTTTCCCTTATAGCCTAAATAAGGTTCATTCGCTGCCCTTATATCGCGTATCGCGTATTAGTTAGTGAGGCACCTCGTTCACTTTGGAATATATTGAAATAGATAGTCAATTCGTCGGCTAAAGACATTCAACTTAGCGGGGAGGCAACTGTACTGCTGAGACTGGAGAGGCGAGGGGATGCCTTTTTCTCCTATCCTATATAAGATGGCAATCCGGCTCGACAAAAGGAAATAGACCCTGACATGGGTGACCGAGTAGGCAGCTAACCAACCGACAGTTGGCCTCACATATACAAGCTTCAACTACAGCCAACCTTTTCACTATATATAACTAGCTTTGAATCAAAAATAGTGCATAAAGGCAAAGAATCGCGAGAAAATCAAGGCCTTCTAGTTATATATAGTTAAAAGAGGCTGACCTTATTTATAGTCGCATACATATGTTGAACTGATGACTATTAAGCTTCAAATCCAGAAAGGGTCGACGATCCATACTCCATCCCAGAAGCTCAGAAGAGGGTCTCTTTTCACCTATCACTTGGAGAGAGTGTTCGGGGTTTGTTTTTTCTCACAAACAAAAAGGAAGGAGAAAGGCTACCCATAAACTCTAGTTGAAAGGGAAGGTCTCCACGTCGCCAGAAAAGAGATCCTGATCCCTTATTATGACTAGAAGGGATGATGAGAAAGAGCCTCTAGAGAAAGTAGTTAGACCACAGATTTAGCTTCCTGAGTATTGCTCTTATCCCACCAAGCCCAAAAGCCGGATTCCACAACCAGCCGATCACCTACCAGCTACCTCCCACATATCCACACCACCCATTCTACCCACCGCCAGTTTACCACCCACATCCGACAAGCAGCTAGTTTCCGTGAAAGCACGTCAGAGATGAAATAGCTAGGTTAGGAGGCCTCATATGTCGTTTGAAGGGGCCACTTACCCGGTTGGTTTGACGAAAGCGATGCAAAAACCTGTAATAATAATGAAGAAAAACCCCTGGATTTGAATAAATAATTAAGAAAGCAAAAAATCTAAGAAAATTCTCAAAAGGCCACCAAATCTTCCTACTTATAAAAGCGGAAGAATAATTATCGCGACTCCAAAGCCCAATCTTCATATAAACCTTTTCACCCTCCCTGGCCTATCCTATCAAAACTTCAGGCTGGTGCAAGGGATGCGGGTCTATTTCTTTTCCAGATCCGTCAGAGGGAGAGCCTCCCCAGTGGTGAAGCCCCTTGCCTAAGGAGGACCTCTTTCTTTTTACCCGAGGGTTTTAGTAAAGGGTCGATGCACGCAAGTTCGTGAACCGATACAGTTACAACATGAAAGAGAAGCCCTCGCTTGTGAGATTTATGATTAGATAGGACTAGCCGCTGAGTGAGAATGAGAAGAAGTAGAAGGCGGATTTAGCTTTTTTCACGTACGCCACCAGGTGGAGGAAGATGGCCGCGGAGGCTGAAGTCGTCATCCCAGGAAGCAAGCCATCCAGATGATCATTCCTCACGGGGACCTTCTGCACTGCTCATGACGCATGTGACAAAGTTCTCGGATTTGTATCAGAACGCAGGCCAAGCAGCTTCAGGAGAACAGCAGAGCCCTATACGTGTCTTCCTATGTCAACTTTCGTTTAATATGAAAATGGCATAATTCCTCAATGGGGGTCCTTCGTAGATTCTTCCAGAGAGTCGGGATGGTGTGATATCTAGTTAGCTTCAAAATAGTGATCATTAATGTTGGGTGAAATTGGAGATCGGACGAATGAGCTGAGATGGATCTGCAGACAAGGTCACATGCTCTACTCCCTTAGTGACTATGGTTACTATTCATTTTGATAGTTCAGTCTCATTTTCAGAAGTCTCGGGCGGGTTGTGTTGCGGTAGGGCTTGCTGGATTATGTTCTTCCTTGCCCCCTCCTTTGGCTTAACCACAATGATGAAAGCTATAAGTCAATCATGTTCCGAACCAAGTGTTTGAGGGTCATGCATCGGGGAGTATTATGGCCTTGCGATGGTACTCGCAGTAGGCCGTGACGTCCTGTGTCATTTTTAGATAGTGACATTTGTCGGAGGCGGGGTGCTCTTAGGCTCAGGCAAGGTGATCTCATTCGTCGATTTTAGGAAAGTTTGAGAAAGAAGAGCTTGCCTTATTAAAGTGGGGTAAACACAAAACCTGGGCGCATACCTCCCGGCCAAGGCAGAACCTGGTTTCAGTTCTCCCGTGGGGTGCTGCTCTAGTTGCTGGAGGCAGGCTTCTCTGCCCGCCTCTCTATTCTTGTATTGATAGGCTCTGTAGTATCGTAGATAATAAGAAGAGAGGGCGATCTTTCCGGATTAGGAAGTGTCCTAAAAAAGTGGACATTGAGTATTGAGGCAAAATGCTTTGGAACTCTTTATTGGAATTAKGACTGATGTAGGATGGAAGTGTGAAAGAATGTCGTCTTTTTCTTTTTCCCTTGCTGAGATCGGTCGCGTGATTTCAGTTGGAGACGGGATTGCACGTGTTTATGGATTGAAGGAGATTCAAGCTGGGGAAATGGTAGAATTTTCCAGCGGTGTCAAAGGAATCGCTTTGAATCTTGAGAATGAGAATGTAGGTATTGTCATCTTTGGTAGTGATACCGCTATTAAAGAAGGAGATCTTGTCAAGCGCACTGGGTCTATTGTGGATGTTCCTGCAGGAAAATCCTTGTTAGGCCGTGTGGTCGATGCTTTGGGAGTACCCATTGATGGCAGAGGTTCTTTAAGCGATCACGAACGAAGACGTGTAGAAGTGAAAGCCCCTGGTATTATTGAGCGTCGATCTGTGCACGAACCCATGCAAACTGGCTTAAAAGCGGTGGATAGCCTGGTTCCTATAGGTCGTGGTCAACGAGAATTGATAATTGGAGACAGGCAAACAGGAAAAACAGCTATAGCGGTGGATACCATATTAAACCAAAAAGAACTGAATGCAAAGGCCAAAGAAAATGCTAAATTGTATTGTGTCTATGTGGCGATTGGGCAGAAACGCTCGACTGTGGCACAATTAGTACAAATTCTTGAATCAGCCAATGCATTGGAATATTCCATTCTTGTCGCAGCCACCGCTTCGGATCCTGCTCCTCTCCAATTTTTTGCCCCATATTCTGGCTGTGCCATGGGGGAATATTTCCGCGATAATGGAATGCACGCATTAATCATATATGATGATTTAAGTAAACAGGCGGTGGCATATCGCCAAATGTCATTATTGTTACGCCGACCGCCAGGCCGAGAGGCTTTCCCCGGGGACGTCTTCTACTTGCATTCCCGTCTCTTAGAAAGAGCGGCTAAACGATCAGAAGAGACAGGAGCAGGTAGCTTGACGGCCTTACCTGTCATTGAAACACAAGCTGGAGACGTATCGGCATATATCCCAACCAATGTGATTCCCATTACAGATGGACAAATCTGTTTGGAAACAGAGCTCTTTTATCGCGGACTCCGACCAGCTATTAACGTTGGCTTATCTGTCAGTCGCGTCGGGTCGGCAGCTCAGTTGAAAGCTATGAAACAAGTCCGCGGTAGTTTAAAACTGGAATTGGCACAATATCGAGAAGTAGCAGCCTTCGCTCAATTTGGCTCAGACCTTGATGCTGCCACTCAAGCATTACTAAATAGAGGTGCAAGGCTAACAGAAGTTCCAAAACAACCACAATATTCACCACTTCCCATTGAAAAGCAAATTCTAGTCATTTATGCTGCTGTCAACGGATTCTGTGATCGAATGCCACTAGACAGAATCAATCAATATGAGAGAGCCATTCCAAGTACCATCGATCCACAATTACTCAAAGAACTTGCAGGTGGCTTAACAGCAGAAAGCAAAATAGAACTAGAGACTTCCTTAAAAGAAAGCGCAAAAACCTTCATCTAAAAACCCGCCGAAGGCGATGAGCGCGGAGTACTCCTGGCCCGGGATGGGATCTCCCCGGCCTGTCTAGCCCTTTCTCATTTTTGTCTACACCACAAATAAGAGCTAATAAATAGATCCACAATCCTCCATAGTTAGAAAAGAATCTCGACATCCGAAAAGCAAGCAAAGATCATAATAGAAATATGTTGGAGGGGTCAAAATTAATAGGAGCCGGAGCTGCTACCATTGCTTTAGCAGGTGCTGCCGTCGGCATTGGAAATGTCTTCAGCTCATTGATTCATTCCGTAGCCAGAAATCCTTCATTGGCTAAACAATTATTTGGGTATGCAATTTTGGGCTTTGCTCTAACCGAAGCCATTGCATTGTTTGCCTCAATGATGGCATTTTTAATCTCATTCGTCTTCTAAGCTAACATTAGAAAGCAAGCAAAGCTAACATTTCATTAGTACTCTTCTCGGTCGAAGAAATTCGTGGAAAAGGGAGGCTCTGTTCCATTGCTGAAACAGGGGAAGGGGAGTGGTGAGGTGGGCCCCTTCAAACGACATATGAGGCCTCCTGGCCGGCAGTTTGACATTCCGTAAGCAACTCCGTGCTCCAGACGGGGGAAATGAAAGCAGAATTCTTGATCTCTCTTCCCTCCCACATGTTCAATCTTTTTTTAGCGGTTTCCCCAGAGATCTTTCTCATTAACGCAACCTTCATTTTGCTCATTCATGGAGTTGTATTTAGTACCTCTAAGAAGGATGATTATCCACCGTTAGTCAGTAATGTGGGTTGGCTTGGATTACTTAGTGTTGCGCGCCTAGGAGGGCAGCGCGCTTGGGGATGCGGAAGGAGCTATTATCGTCTCGTCCAGCTCCCTAACCTAATGCGGCCGGACCGCAGGGAACCGTAGCATGGGGGGACGTCCTCATCCTTTAGCCGCCGCAAGGCTGGCTAATCGTACGCAGCAGGAGCAAGGGCTTTTCGCGGATATAGGCCCTGGCCTGGCCCAATTTCACAGGCACATGAGTCCGAACGCTATTATGAATGTGCGACCGACACTACACTACGTAGGTACCTGTGCAGGTGAGGCCTCGGTCGGTCCTAGAAACGGCGGCAGCGGCGCGAGGAGTTAACGACCGGACGTGCTGCAACCTAGGGATCACCAGGCAGCTCTTTCGCTCTATAGGGATCTCGGGGGGGCATAGCACAATTCTTCTTGGAGGAGGGTTGGTTTGCCCAGGTGACTGATCCTGCCATAATGTACTCCTACCTATTCTATTGCACCGGCAACCGAAGTCGAACATACATACGACGATCTTCATGCGTTCAGGGACAGGAGGAAAGAAAGGGCGGTAGATGATAATGAGAAAGGGCGCCGCGTCTGGACGGGCGGGCATCTCACGCAAGAAAACAGCAGCGAAAGGCACTTTCGATAGAGCAGGCGGGAAAATCAACACCCTCAGTAATGGACTTGCACTACCTTAGTATCAAGTTAGACAACTAGCCTCGAGGCTATTAAATGCTTTCACCTAGCGTCGAGAGCAGGCCTCTCGAAGGATAGTCAATTTAGAGATAGAGTGAGCCTAGCTAAAGTTATGGGGAAGCTGTCGAGTTATTTATAGTTTCTAAAGTGCAAAACTATGCTTAAATCTCTTGTATGCTTAAATCCATAGAGACCCCCTCGACGCTTTCTCCGGCGCATATTAGCTTAGCTTTGCTCAATAGGCCCTGGTTGGTTTTGCTTCCTCTCTTAGGCCACTTTCCTGACCTTACCCCCGCAACACTCCCACTCCAAGCTAGGCCTGCTGAGCAAGATACATTGCTATTTCCTCTTCTGTGGACGCACCTCCGCCTCACTATGACCCGGGACGAGAAGAGAAAGACGTCTTCTCCTTTTTCCCTCATCAATTCCTCGATCGAGTCAAGCCGAGGCCCCAAGACGAGGGTCAAACAGTTGGGAAGGGGACATGATCAATAGAACCTGGCAGGATCCGGGCTGGGATAGTGGCGCCCATTCCTAACCTGTTCCGAAAAGGTTCGATCATACTGGAGGGAGCCACTTAGTGATCGGTCCGCTAGTTCACGCAAATCCGAAGAAGTTATCACGGACGAGCCACATGCAGGGAAACTCGCACGTGTGGTTCTGGCCGGGCTTTCCTTCGGTATCTAATAACCTTGCTTCTGCTCGCCGCTGGCGCACCTCTCCTAACTATTGCCCATTTATTCCGGAATCATCTTTTTAGGAGGGACAATTCTACATATTTCTGCCAAATTCTTCCATTATTAAGTACAGCTGGTACCATTTCGATGTGTTTTGATTCTTCCGAAAAAGAGAGGTTTGATGCTTTTGAATCCATTGTATTAATTCCACTTCCAACTCGCGGTATGCTCTTTATGATCCCGGCTCATGATTCAATTGCCATGTATTTAGCTATTGAGCCTCAAAGTTTATGTTTTTATGTGATCGCAGCATCAAAAAGAAAGTCAGAATTTTCCACGGAAGCCGGCTCGAAATATTTGATCTTAGGTGCATTTCCCTCTGGAATCTTATTGTTCGGGTACGACCGGACCCCCTCCGAAAAATCTTGATCTCCGAATTCCATATATTGTGGAGACCCTCCCCTCCATGGGGGGGTCGGTATAGGGCGATCGATCTACTTACCCAAACTGCTCGATCTCCTACGTGCGAAAGATGAGGGAGATCTATAAATGACTTGGATTTCCTTTCCTGTCGATTCCCCTTGGTCTAATTCCACGACGGAGAGTCTAAGTGGCGTCAAGTTCTGATTGGGGGAGTAGAGCGAAATCCCCGTTCAGGGGTATTCCGAAGGTGTAACTTAGGCAACGAAAGAGGGGCCCGAGACGTCGACCCCGAGGAGCGACCTGTTGGTTCACCAAACCCCGACCCAGCGTCACACCTTCTCCAGGTCCGAAGGGATCCAGTGCCCCCCCGACTCCTTCCGGAATTTCTTCCTCGGAGCCGAGCCAGGAATGGCCGTTAGTGGACACCTACCACTTTTTGCATTTCCGGTTAGAGAGGCCCTCTTTAAGACCTCCAAAAAGGATGTTCACAGGGGCCAGAAAGACTCGGTCATAGGAGGGTCAGACCGCCTACGCGCTGGTAAACGAAAACCACCTCGACCGGATCTACCGATCTAATCTACTTGCAAGCCAGGCCGCCCCAAAGACTCCACACGCCTGCCTGGAAGAAAGAAAGCCATTCCACCTGCTTTCCCCAAAAAAAGGGGGGATCCGCTGCTTACTGCTCACGGAAACATCCGACCTATACTTTACTCGACGTCGTCCGCCTATCTTTCTGATCTCCTTCTCTTGGGGGGCGTAGGGGGGTACGGGGGGTGGGCTCCCCGTGATGCAAAGCGGGTCATATATTCAGTCGAAAAAAAGAGAGGGTCGAGCGTGGGTTTCGTGTCACCAGCAATTCCTATCCTTATTAGGAAAGCAGAAATCCATCAACGCTTTCCCTTTTGATATAGAAGGAGAGCTGACTTTCTTGTTCTATAACCTGCTATACTCTACGTCGACATGCGCCGGAGCCAGCGACTTGATATTTACCATCCCGTGATTATAGCCTCGACCTCTTTCTAATCCTAAGGCCCTGGAGAAGGGAATCGCGCTTCCCCTCGAAACCCTACCCTGGCCCAGCTTATTGAACTAGGGCCTAGTTCACTTACTTCTTTGTACATCTACTATACTCATACCCATATTACGTGTTCACCCTATCTTGCGGCGAACGACCGGCTTTGACCGGGAACCAAAGAGCCCATACACCGAGGCCCCTTTTGTAATCCAATCCCGGGAGTGGGTGGTCCCTAGGAAAGGAAATAGGGGTTCAACCAGAAGAAGCTATACATAGACGGAACCATTGTCGATCAAAGACATGCGCCGAGTGCTTCTATCAAGCAAGTGAAGAATGAGAGCCTTGTACAAATACTCGACAGTCTTCCCTATAGATGGAGTATAAGTGGAGGGGAATCGCTCCTCTCCGACGAATCAGAGGGTAGGAGGCATATCGATAGAGTTTGCGTCAGGGAAGCACTCAGTCCTACTTGATTATAAAGAAACCTGGAAGGGCTTCTGGCGTCGGAGGTCCCACTCCAGCCACGCCTTTTTTTTAGGCTTTAGATGGAGGAGGAGCTTTGTAGCTAGGCCTGACTGAGAGCACTTAGCAAAACCCCTCCCTCGTATAATCAGCCAAGAACAAGGCCTACTCTCTCTGCGACGGCCACTTCACATTTAGGTTTCGGCATATGTCTTTTGTCGAGAGGTCTGGCTCGAGAACTAGTCCTGGAAAGATAAGCTCAGCGCCCTGGCAGGGAATTGCTTTGGAAATGGAGAATGCCCTGTCAGTCAAAAGAGAGATGCAATTGGATGACAAAGGCTGACGCATTGAGATGAGCAAATGTCCGCAGAAGCTATACATAGACGGGCGAAGCGTCAACGACGAAGCCAAAATGAAAGTCATAGATGTTGAGGGCCCTCTGGTACAGACGGCGCCTGAGAGCACGAGGACTCAGCCAATGCCCGGAGTGACGGAGTTGGTTGACCTTTTCCACGAGGGATGGGACTGAAGTCACCGACTTCCCTTTTGCCTATCTATGCCTACGTCTTCGTGCTGCTTTCGACATGCTTGCTTTTTATATATATGTCAAGCTTACCCAAGCGACGACGACTTCTACGCTTAGCTTTCTTTTTCTTAGCCTCGGAAGGCTATGCCCGTCTGCCTGCTTTCGAGTGTGGGGAGATGGAGGAATGAGGAGAGGAGTCCCCCCGCTTAACCTACGGAACTCGACAGATGTGGAGTATACTTTTCGCGTCTGGGGTTGATGTGACTTCCTCAGACTTTCCCCTGCCCTTATTCCCCTGTATGGGGCCCAGTTTTGGAGGAAAGAATGGGAAGAAGGGTCTCGTCCCTCCTGGGTTCGACAAAAGTGAAGTCGACCACTCCCTCATTCATCTTTCCGAAGAGTAATCAGACGAGAGGCCACCATTTGGTTAGAGGTTGAACGATCAGGATAGGAAAGATCCGCAGAAACCTTTCATAGAGCTGGTGAGAGGTTATTCAATTATCTTAAAGCGACGTCGAGTGAGCTTTTTGATAATGATAAGTGCTTTTTCAGTCAGGCTTTTAGGATTGGCAAAGATGGAATTGAGCCTGCGGGCGGCCCAAAAACACTCTCTCTCTTCAGTTCGCACATCATTACAACTATAAAAAGGGGTCTTCCACTGGGGAACTAGTCCCCTCGCTCAGAGTTCTTGTTCTCCCTAATATTATAATAATTGCTAATTCCTCTAAAAAAACCGGGGAGTTGAGAAAGAATGTCGGGATCAGCCAGAATCATTCTCAACGAATCCATAAGAAGTGATCCCGCGATCAAAATGCAATCGATCAAGGATAACAAAACGACCTGTTTTCATGCCCCGGACGCTAAGGCTGTACGCGATAAGCAGCAGCAGAAGTGATATTCAGAGTCGAGCAGCTCTTACTCAGATCAACGAGGATGGCAAAGAGCAAGCTGTGACCTTAGCAGAGTGTGACAAGGCTAAAAAGAAGTAGGGTACAGAGTGATCGAGAAAATCTTAGCTGTTTAAATAAAGCAAAAGCTGCGGCAAACTTTTTTCATAGCAAAAGCTAGCTAAAATCGACAATGCCCAAAGGCCGGATTGGTAAATGGATCCTCGCCCTATCTTCATTCACGTTCACCTACCTGCCTCAGCAATCGGTCAAAGGACAGGTTCTGGCCGATTTCTTGGTCGATCGCCCGCTCGACCTCGGAAAAAGGCTTCTCGATAAGCTTTTGATGATCTGAGGAGTCCAATTCCCATTTGATTTTAGGAGCAGAGACAGAGGGTTGAGGGGGGGGGAAAGCCCGACGTTTGCATGTTGTGCCTTTCTCCACTACTACTTTAATCTGGGCAGGCTTCTCACCAAAGCCGCAACTTGCATATAGAAATGAGATAATAATAAGCGGCATTCTCCTTTTCTTGATTTCCGCGGAGCTTTCGGAGAAGGGTAAACAAAGCAAAGACTTTCTTCAGCTGAGAATCACAGACGAGGAAGAATGATCTATGGAAGAAGGGGAGGCAAATCCTGATGTAGGGGTCCCAGTGGATGCCGAGGGTCCAGCCGCAGCAGAGGTACCCTGGTATCGACCGACTGGCACCTCGCTTTCCACTGATTCGGGCGGTTTCCCACGCTCCCCTTCCCCTGCGGCCTTCTCTTGCGAAAAAAAGAGTAGACATTCTTCCCCCAAAAGAGAACAGAGAAAGCCTGACTCGCGCATTCGTGAGCGGATTGACCACTCACTGACATGCGCTCGGAGGCGAGGGAAGAACTCGACAGAGGTGGGGGGGCGCCCAACCCAAAAGAAGATCATTCTCCGGATTTCACTCTCTAAAGAAAGGCGGGGTACCGGAAGAGAGTCACCCGAGTTCCCCTCACTTCCTGCTGCGTCCCCAATACTCGCCCTGTCTATAAGTAAGCAAATCGAGCCGCGGCCGCTCACATGAGCTCTCTCAAAGAGAATGAGACAGGGTTTCGTTTTTGAAGAAATTGGAAGCAGCTATATTCTCAGCTCCCCTTTCGACCTAAACCAGGCTCTTTTCATCTTCAGACGGGATAGAGAACATACCTCATTTAGAGACCAGCTGAGTTTGATATATAATAGTATTAAGGCTCAGGACTCACCTCTCTGACTCCGCCAGTTCTCGGCCTCCTTGGTTGGTCTAGCCTTGAGTTGGTATGGGAGACTGCCTCCCGCATCTATATCTATACATAGAGGCAGCAAAAAGGTCGAGGCCTTTCTTCACAAAATAACATAGTAGAGGAAAAAAGCACACTCAGGGAATGTGTACCGGAGAAAGCACTTAGTACAAGCCTTTGATGCTGCATAGACTACCTCTTTTTGTATTAATCACTCGGACCTCTAATTTCTTATCATATTCTAAGATAGAAATCGGCAACACAAAGTTGAAGCTAAGTTAGAAGTTTTCAGTCACGTACTCTTCTGGCTCTAAACCTCGCCTCCTCTCGTTGGGTCGGGTCAGACGCGCCTTTCCGCCAACGCCTCTCTAGACTTGCTTGGATGGCGGAAGACTGAAAGACGTTGCTGAAAGACCTGATATCACACGTAGGGCTTATGCTTTCTGCTATTATATTAGAGAACTGTCGAGTGAAGAATGAGGACTTTTCTTTATATCTATTAGCACTTTAGAGCCCTTTTTGATATATGTTTATAAGATTTTTCAGCAGGTAACTAAACGCGAAGCTAAGAAAAACAGGGGGAAAGTCAGGTGTCGATTGGCTAAGGGTAGAGCTGGATTTTCCACAAGAAGAGTGCTTAAAGATCGTGAACTACAGAAAAAACAAAGAAATAGGTGGTCTTTCAGGAAATGTGAAAGCTATAAAGCAAGAGCAAAGTCAGGGGCAGGGAATGATATGAAACTGACCAAATGGGCAGATTAATATCTCGTCTGATTACTCTGACAGTGACCTGGTAATATTACACTCTTTGTCGACTATATATCACTTGAGCATGAGTTCTATAACAGGGAGCAAGGGTTTTTAAATAACCTGGTTTTTTTTGGCAAATTTGTAGCCTTGATTTTTCAGTGGTGGCCTGTGTCGCTATCCTATCCAACTTTCTGATTTATTTATGTCGAGGGCTAGGTTTAAATACAACAGCAGCTCTAAAGGCGCGGGCCCGGGGGCTCGACAATGACGCATCGTCTAGCAGGCCGTTTTTTACTCGACATAATTTCCGGCTCCGGCCTCTGAATTACCACCTCTTCATCCCCGGTGGACGGACCCTCTCCCTGATCTCAACGGCCGAACTAGCCCCACTCGAAGAGCTGCGGGTCTTTGGAAGTTTCTCGTCCGACGCCCCTACTCTCTCAAATCAGTCGCTTCGTGCTTGTGTGAGAAATCTCTATCGTCAAAATCCACTACCGCCGGTGGAGCTTTTCGAGAAATCGGGGACCCTCCTCATGGTCGAGCTAGGCTCCGTGGAGTTAGAAAGCCCTGAGAAGGTTCGTTGCATACTCCATTTCTCACCCGCCGGTAATTAGGTCTCGAAGGAAGTGGAAGCAAAAGCTGGAAAAACTTCCGGAGGTGGGGAAAGACGGGTGAAGAAGAGGAGGAAGACTCGACATTTTTTTGCTATACGAGCATAAACAATAACCATTTCTCGCCTTAACTGCCATGCCTGTTTTGGTTTTCTTGTGTGGCCATTTTGTTGTCGAGGCGCGGGCAGCACTAGCTATTGATCAAAATCTCAAGCGATTTCCGGGCTCTTCGTCGACGTCTTTTCTTTCTAATAAGTTGTTTAATAGTTGGCATTAGTTTTCAAATGTTATTGAAATACAGACTTCATCCCCCTCCTGGGACAAGCCCTACGCCCCATTTGAGCACGCTTCTTTCGGGATCGGATATCAACCCCCTCCTCCATTTGGCTTGCAGGGTTTAGAGACTCTGGGAATCGAGAGTGAATGGTGACTTAAGGCAAGCTAACTGTCGAAGCTCTATGAAAGCGTCGATATTCTTTCAGTGTTGGGAGGGAGCGGCAAGGGGAGTGGCTGGCCTCCTGCCCACAGGTGGGGAAAAAATAGCATTTGAATGCTGGGCTAGGTTAGGAGCGTGTACAACAACCTTAAACGCACAAGCCTCGTCTGCTTCCCCCTCCATCCTTAGAGGAGCCGTATGAGGCGGAAGCTCCACGTACGGTTTTGAAGCCGAGCCTTTCCAGCAATGGGGCCTAGGGACCGATATGATGATTGGTTTAGGTAGGGCGGCCGTTACAGCAAGCACCTGTGGGTCTCCGTGCGTGAGATTGATTTTCATTGGACTCACCCTAAAAAGAAAGTCAGTCAAAAAAGGGAAAAATAGCATGTAACAAGAACGAGGCGAGGGAGATTCCCCACTGCGAGAGGGACGCCTCGCGAGCCGGGCTTTTCGAGATGAGTTTGACGAAGCCAAGTCAATTTCGGGCAACCAAACCCTGCAACTGATGAGAAGGACCGGGGAAGCGTGTACGTTGTCACACTCCCTGCCTTCCAAAGGTGCCTAGAGGACGGGCCAGACGCAGCAGAGCGACGACCCGGGAGCGGATTNCCCCACCGGAGACAGGATACGGCCATCTCGAGGCACATCACGACCTACAGGCAAGACCGGCGAGACCCCGGAAGGCGACCAAGCCGATTGGGAGTCAGAGGATCCATAGTACCTGCAGCCTCCCGGACTGAATATTCATCATTTTGGAAAGCGGGGGTAAGGTAAGGGCTTCATTCAGATCTGCTACGAAAAAGAAAAAGCGGGGCAGATGTCGACTCGGCACAACCGGAAGATACATCCAATACCAATGATCTGTGCCCCTTCGAGTATCGCGTTTTAGGATTTCATACCTCATACTTTATCGGGACGAAGGAGCCTTTGTCAATAAATAAAAGGCGGATTAGGGTGGCTAGTATCTAGTTTTGTATAATTCTTTATTCCGTATTTGCCCTTTTCTTGCTCTATTCATACTCATTAACTTTTTGATTCTTGTTGTAGGGATTTATCGACAAACAATGGGTTAATCATACTTATTTATTGTACCTCTATTGATTGAATAGACCCCATTTCTAGTTCTTCTTGATTTTTCACTACATTTCTTTTTTCTTTATGTTTATTTATTTTATGTCGTGCCAATCCCCCTTGACTTTATTTGATTTATTTAGTTTGATTTGTTTTTTCAACATTCAATTCATATTGACAATGATGTATTGAACAAATAGAATTAGATCGTGGATAAATAGATCCATCTCTGTTTGGTTGGTTTTTGACTTCACTCAAGTGATCGATTTACTAGAATGAAAAGCAAAAAAAGAGTGAATTGGGGCGATCTATCAATTCTGACATTTCCGTTTATTTTGAAATCCGTTGTGTTTTAATTCGATCCGCCTTTTTTTGTTGTTTATATTATATAATGGAATGGATTATCAAACCCTTCTTTTTTTATTTGTTTTGTTGACCATTTCAATGTTTTTTGTCGGGATCGCACAATTCAATCAATTTCTTATTATTTTGCTTTTGATCATATATATCTAATTGTATCTACATATTTATCTGGGTTGCTAACTCAACGGTAGAGTACTCGGCTTTTAAGTGCGGCTATGATCTTTTACACATTTAGATGAAGCAACGAATTCGTCTAGACTTTTGGTAGAGTCTATAAGACCACGACTGATCCTGAAAGGTAATGAATGGAAAAAAGAGCATGTCGTATTCATTTTTCATGTAGAATTTGGCTATTCTTACCAGCGCTTTGATTTTTGGAAAAGAAATGAACGTTTACCCTTTCTTTGGTCGAGTAAATAAATGGATAGAGTACTAGGCTCCAATTCCAGGGAAACAAAAAGCAACGAGCTTATGTTCTGAATTTGAATGATTACCCGATCTAATTAGATGTGAAAAAGAGATTAGTGCCTAATGGGGGAAAGGGTTCTTCTGTGAGAAGATCGTCCATTTTTTGAATCCTAACTATTTTTTCTACTATGGAGTGGAGACGGATGTGTATAAGAAACAGCATACTGATAAAAAGAATTCATTCCAAAGTCAAAAGAGGGTTGCAAAAAGAAAGGATTTTGAGCTTTCTCTTTTATAATGTTAATGAATATAAACCGATTGGATGGAAAAAGAGAAGAAGATCCATTGACTGGACTATTCGTTTCCAGGGTATCCATTTTTTTATTACTATGTACATAACCCTTGATTTTATATATACCTTGTTCCGACCATATCGCACTATGTATCATTTGATAACTCAAGAAAGGCTTCTGGCTCTGGCTCAAATATGTATGATTGAAAATGGAAGAATTCAAAGGATATTTACAAAAAGATAGATATCGGCAACAACACTTCCTATATCCGCTTTGATTTCAGRAATATATCTACGCACTTGCTCATGATCATGGTTTAAATGGATCCTTTTTTGACGAATCCGCGGAAATTTGAGGTTA